CTATTATGAAAGGTAAAAAGGGGTAAAGTAACCGTGTGTTGATTGTCCTCTAACTTTAAGTTTTCTTCTTCCCCATGTAGAAAGGGAATAAATAAATTAATCAAATTCCGAGAGGCTTCATGAAGTGCTTCATTAGGAGTTAAACTTCCATTTGTCCATATTTCGATAAAAAGTATCTCTTGTTTTTCATTCCCATTACCATACGAATGAATACTATGATTCGCATTTAGAACAGGCATGAATACAGCATCTATAGGATAACTTCCGTCTTTAAAGTTATTTGGTGTTTTTATACCATATCCGCGATTCCTTTGGATTTGTAATCCAATACACAAGTCAATTGGTTCAGTCAGACTAGCTATATGCTGTGTATGATCAATGATTTCCACGGAAGGTGGTGAGATAATGTCTTGAGCAGTTATATATCCAGGACCACTGACACAAATAGATGCATTGCGAGTTCCATACATATGACTTCTCAATACAACTTCCTTTAAATTCATTAAAATTTCATGTACGGATTCTTGAATACCTACTATGGCAGAATATTCATGTGGTATTTTCTCAGATTTTGCACGTGTGATACATGTTCCTTCTATTTCTCCAAGCAAAGTTCTTCGCATCGCAATGCCTATTGTATCGGCTTGACCTTTCATAAGTGGAGACAAAATAAAGCGTCCATAATAAAGACGCTTACTATCTGCTCTTGATTCAACACACTTCCACTCTAGTGTCCGAGTAGATACTGTTACTTTCTCTCGAACCATAGTAATATTATTTGATCAGATCATTGAATCATTTATTTCTCTTGCAACCTCTTGAATCTTTATTTTTACACACGTCTTTTTTTAGGAGGTCTACATCCATTATGTGGCATAGGGGTTACGTCCCGTACGAAACTTAATAGTATACCACTTCTGCGAATAGCCCTTAATGCTGCATCTCTTCCGAGACCAGGACCTTTTATCATTACTTCTGCTCGTTGCATACCTTGATCGACTACTGTACGAATAGCACTTCCTGCTGCTGTTTGAGCAGCAAATGGTGTCCCTCTTCTTGTACCCCTGAATCCGCAAGTACCGGCGGAGGACCAAGAAACCACCCGACCCCGTACATCTGTAACAGTCACAATGGTATTGTTGAAACTTGCTTGAACATGAATAACTCCCTTTGGGAGTCTACGTGCACTCTTACGTGAACCAATACGTCCAGTCCTACGTGAACCAATTCTTGGTATAGGTTTTGCCATATTTTATCATCTCATATTTATGAGTCAGAGATATATGGAGATATCCATTTCATGTTAAAACAGATCCTTTCTTTTTATTTGTTCAGCGGGTCCTTTAAGAGAGTTCCTTTTAGAAAGATTATCCTTGTCTTTGTTTATGTCTTGGGTTGGAACAGATTACTATAATTCGTCCCCGCCTACGGATCAGTCGACATTTTTCACAAATTTTACGAACAGAGGCCCTTATTTTCATATTTATAATTCCTTATCTTAATTCCGAATTCATTTCTTTGAAGAAAATAAATTTCTTGAAATTTTTCATTTTGAATTGTATCCCCATAAAAGTAATGTTGAAGTTTAAAAAACCACCTAGTCGTTCGAATCCTTGTTGCGGAGTCTATAAATTATACGCCCTCGGGTTGAATCATAACGACTTACTTCAATTTTGACTCTATCTCCTGGTAGTATCCGTATAAAACTACGGCGGATCCTTCCTGAAACATAACCTAGAATCAGATCTTCATTATCTAAACGAACCCGGAACATACCATTGGGAAGTGATTCAGTAATTAAACCTTCATGAACCCATTTTTGTTCTTTCATTCCAGGTAAAACCCCCTTAAAGTATCAACTAATGGAGGAGGAGTGATATTAGATAACCTGTTCTGTCTCATTTTTTTTTCACAAATAGGAAATTTTGTATCTAATTCGGATATTAGAAGGATTACCATATATAACACAAAATTTCTCCGCCGATTCCTTCTAGGCGAGCCTCTCGGTCTGTCATTATACCCCGAGAAGTAGAAAGAATTACAATCCCCATTCCACCCAAAATTTTTGGAATTCTTTGATAATTAGAATAGATTCGTAGACCAGGTCGACTGATCCGTTTTAAATTTAAAGTCGTTTTATATGGCCCTTTCCTATTCCTTCTATGTCGTAGGGTTAAAACCAAAAAATCTTTGTTGTTTTCCCGATGTTTTCTGACGTTTTCTATAAAGCCTTCTTGTAAAAGTATTTTAACAATGTTTTCTGTGATGTTAGTAGATGTTATTCGAACCGTCCCTTTTCTATGCATGTCAGCATTTCGTATGGAGGTTATTATGTCAGCAATGGTGTCTCTACCCATAATGAACTAAAATTATTGGTGCCTCAAAATTTGGATATAATAAACATGATCTTTTTTTGTTATGAATTAGTAAAGGTATATACGTGAGACACAATTTATTAATTAATCGATTTCATTCAAATACTCTATCTACTATAACTCTA